ACTTGGATCTGTTTTTATGCTATTAGCTATTCTGTTGATTCTTCTCCAAACAGGAACAACCGATTTACAAATATCATTAACCACAGAATTTAGTGAGCGGCGCCAAATCTTTCTATGGATTGCTTCTTTCGCCTCTTTCGCCGTCAAAGTGCCTATGGTACCAGTTCATATTTGGTTACCCGAAGCTCATGTAGAGGCACCTACGGCAGGATCCGTCCTCTTGGCAGGAATTCCTTTAAAATTGGGAACCTACGGGTTTTTAAGATTTTCAATACCCATGTTTCCCGAAGCGACACTTTGTTCCACTCCTTTCATTTATACTTCAAGCGCGATTGCTATAATATATACTTCCTCGACCACTTTAAGACAGATCGATCTTAAGAAGATCATTGCTTACTCCTCAGTAGCTCATATGAATCTGGCGACTATTGGTATGTTTAGTCGGGCGGCGGCCGTTAGGTCACCTATTTGGAGTTATGGACACACAAGGCCAAAACATGTGTGCCGGGCGTGCGACCCATCAACCTACTAGCAATGGGGGAGAAAACATAGCATGTCGCAATAAAAGCTTGATTCGAGGCGTCAGCAAAACACTGCCGTCTGTTCCAAAAACAAAAGCCCCTTAGCGCCCCGGGACGGGAGTGGGGGACGGCCCTACGCGCAGGCAACAGCAGCACCGGCTCTACGAAGTCAGAATCGAATCTTTCTGTTGGCTTTCCCAATTCATTCGTGAATAAGAATGAAAGGGCGTGAAGCGAGTGCTTCTAGCTGCTTCGCCTGCTTCTTATTATATTATAATTATATTATTTATGGCGGCTATGTTTTCGTGGTGGAAATGAACGAAAAGCGATATGAACGTGCTATTTTCAAATCGATTGATAGATAGCCTGATCTGTTCTGATAGATCAAAAGAGATAGAAAGGGAATCTATCAAGAATAAGGTATTTCTATCTATTGATGAGACAACTATCTATTCTTGATCCATCAGAAAGAAATCGATATGTATCTGATGGAGTCTACATCGTACGTAGAGCGCCCGAGCGCTTTTTAGGCCAACTCTGTTCTCTTATCCATCGGTCCAATGCACTGGGCTCATCTCATGGAGGGAAAAGCAAAAATGTAGTTTGTCTTGTTCGCCGCCTCGACGCATTCCCTTCTCTCCCCGGTATCGTCCCACACAGAAAGAAAGAGCGCGGAGCCCCGGCCCGACCTGTAGGTCCGCTAACGTAAAGCGAGGAGTTGAGCCTGAACTGGCGAACCGAAGTCACTTTCGGAACCATACTTCCTACAGCTAACATGTGTCCAGTCCCGCGGGAACGCGCAGCGCAAACGAACGTGAGTTGCTATACCGAATCCCCCGCTGGCCATCGGGGACCGAGTGGTAAGGCCATGATCTGCAGGGGAAAATCTAACTCATTCTTCCATTGGGGACAGGTGCACGAACGACAACTCCAAACGTCACACATCCGCCGCCTACCTACCGTTTAGGTGACACCAGCGAGATCCAGCTAAGGTAAGGAACTTCGTGTCGCGGCTCCTCCACTCCGCTGCGGTCTCATGAACTGAACTTCGTTGCCTTCCCGCGCGCGAAGCGAATAGGCGCTGTGCCGTGGGTCAGTTTCGGGGCGGGGAGCCGAAGAGAGACCAGAAGAATGATTCATTTGGATCGACGAGCTTTTTCAGCCTTTGGAAAGCTTTTGGACCTAGCGAAAAGGACTCTAAGCCTTCACAAGCGCGAGAGAAGCAAGCAAAGTAGAAGTAGAAGCTTTGCCAGAAGCAAGACGAGGAAGCAGAGCTGTCTACGAAGCGGTAGCTTCTCCCGACCGACTAAAATACCAACAGTCGCGACCTACTTTGATTCAAAAGAAAGGCGAAGGGTTTGGCAACAAGCAAACGGCTTTCAATCATAGTAGCAAGGGTTCCAAACCTTAACTACTTAAGTACCAAAGGCTACTTTCGATTGGTTTCATAAGGGGGCTGTTCACTACAAGCTATCAGCGCTGAGCGCTGTCTTAGATTGAAGGTCGACTTATCTTATTTCCGTTCAATCTCTAAGGCGGGTTTCCGCTGAGAACGGAATAATGTTCGTGTCCAAAGGTGAACAAAGCCCTAGCTTCTAGAGTTCGCTGCTTTTCCCAGGCCGGAGAAGGGCTTATACTGCTCGCCTTTGTTTGATATGTTCATTCAGTACCAATACAAACTCAAACTACACCAAAATGGAAGGGCCACTATAGAAGCTAGAAGTAGTAGCCTTATAGTAGTCGGCCTAACCAAAGCGTCACGACAACATAAAATTAGCCTTATGAATGGAATCTTAAGTAGGAGGCTTAGCCCGCCCGCCTACCAATCAAAGAGGCTGAGAGTAAGCGTAAGCTCGCCCGTAAGCTCGAAGAGCTTCCCTTCATTTGCTTCGCGGGAGCCGCACAGTACATAGCTGGAAGTCAGAGGGCCCATACTACCTGCCTAACCCTTCGCTCCGAGGGACCGTAGATCGGAAAGCGCCTTCTAAACCACCCCATTCATCCAAAAGAGAAGGGAAGGGGCCTATGTATTTGCATGACCCCTGCAGATTTAACCCTATCTACACCCGGAACCACTCCCCTAGCGGTCCTGCCACCACGTCGCAGAACGGGAGCTCGTGTGGAACCTTTTATTTCTGGCGTAACAGCGGTAAAACGTAACAAAATATTATGGCCGCCTAACATAGGGGCCGGAGGTACGGTAAACTCGGCCAAAATATGACACCCGAAGGGCCCGGCACGCACAATCCTATCCTATCCGAGTCCGAGTTTACCCCTTGCACTTCGGACAGCCGTCCGTAGCATCATAAGGAGGACCCCCCTTTCGAGGCCGCTAAGGAAAGAGTACGGTACATAGGAAGTTGGTCTTTCTCAACGTGGTGTATAGCACGAAAAACCTTTCGATACAAGATAGGGCCGTTCACATGAAAGAAAAAATTTTTCCTTTCTTCTCTTCTTTCTCTTTCCCGAGGGGGAAAGAGAAAGAGGGTCTTATGGGGGAGGGGAAAGGCTTGGGCCTACCTATCCCGATAGGACCCCATAAAAGAACGGGAGCTGTTGAGAGGTTCCATATTGCCGAGACGAAGGGCAGCACTTCTGTACGTGATCGTAGTATGTCACCTCGTCTCGTCCCCGCTGCATCGAAGAGTACCTATGCACTATGTTCCGGTTCACTGATAAGGAAGATAGATTTGGGGTGGGGGTCTACGATGTGATACTCAAGTATGACCCGGGGAGATAATGCTAACTATGGGTAGGAAGCAGGAACCATTATGTAAAAAATTTCGGGGGGATTACAGATCTCTTATACTACCATCGATCGACAGAGCGGAACGACCAGAAAAAGAAGTTAAGTTAGAAAGCCGTATGATAGGTGGTAACTATCTTGTACGGTTCGGGGGGTAATCGGCGTACTCCGATCAGTGGGGGAGGGGAATCTTTGGCTCTATCGAACATACAGGGAATTGGAGGTAGCATTCTACCGATGTCAAGTCATGGACTGGTTTCTTCAGCCCTTTTTCTATGTGTTGGTGTTCTATATGACCGACATAAGACTCGACTTGTTAGATATTACGGAGGTTCAGTGAGCACCATGCCGAATCTCCCTACCATTTTTTTCTCTTCCACTTTGGCCAATATGAGTTCACCTGGTACTAGCAGCTTTATCGGGGAATTTCTCATCTTAGTAGGAGCTTTCCAAAGAAATAGCTTAGTAGCCACATTAGCAGCGCTTGGGATGATTTTAGGCGCGGCCTATTCCCTTTGGCTATATAATCGTGTGGTTTCTGGGAATTTAAAACCCGATTTCCTCCATAAATTCTCCGATCCAAATGGCAGAGAAGTTTCCATATTTATACCTTTTCTTGTTGGAGGGGCGACCGCCCGTTAAACTACCAAAGAAACAAGGGTAAACCAATGTGATCATGACATTGTAGGTGCTTGCGATGGGACGGATGCGACTTCCCTCAGTTGGTTTGGGGGGCATAGCCCGTTGCAGAAGTCCCCCCTTTTTTTTATCCATTTCTTTAGTCTTTAGGGAGCCAAAGCTTTACTTTACTAAACTAAAAAAAAAGGCTCGCGCTAGGCGCTTACCTTTTTTTTGGCGTCGCCCTATCTTGCTGGGTGGGACCGATAGAAAGAAAGGACGGGGGGCAACCATGCATGGTACTTCTCGACCCTGTCTCCGAGGGACAGTTGAACGAGCGACTCATGAATGCTGCCGGGTCGGACGAGCCAATAACTCGAACGCGTTCGGTCTGTTTTTTGAGCAAGAATCACAGCCTTACCTTATCTTCACCATGATACGGACTCCAAGTTCTTATGGCAGAGCACGAGGAGATTTATCATCAATATGATGATGGGAATGGAAACCAGAAGCACGACTGGGGTCTTCGTGGTCCAAGATAATCAAACCATCAGTAACAGTAACGTAAGCATGAGACTTTTTGGTAGTACCGGTGAACCAGATGGCCGCGGCGATGGAATCTGGGACGGAGGACTTGTAGTATCTCTCTAGATCTGGCAAAAGCGAAAGAACCCCTAACATAATTCGAATGGAGGCTGACCTCTTTTTTTTATTGATTCAATACAATAGGGGAAAAGATCGTACAGTTCCCTACCGAGACAAACTCTCAACGGATCCTCCGCGCGCTGGGCATACCTCTTCCCGCGTCTTTCTCGTGGCGGGAACAGAACAACAGAGAAAGACCCAGCCGACCGGCCCAGGGCTCGAGGGCGAGCTTTATTTATTTAAGAGAGAATGGGGAGTGAATCGAAAGGCTTCCGTTTCCGTTCTTGTTTGGGGGCTTTCGGGCCCCGATCGATCTTTTTCGTAGTTGAGAAGGGGGAAGGAGTCTAAATCAATGGACATTAATGAACCATCATTGATGGACGTTGCACATGACACGATCAATTCGACTCAAGGTCCGGCGCTAATAGAAGTTGCTTCCTAGTAGCGAAGGAAAAGGGCAGGGCTTTTTTCGTATTAATAGTGGGCGGGTCTCATGAGATCTATGCCGGCCGTAGGAATCAAACGAAGGTCGAAGGACCATTCGATTCATTAAGGGGCATAGCGGCGCCCTCGCTTGGCGCCCGGACCTAGCAGCAGACGGGCGGGCCGTGCCTGAATTCAGACCGGACCAGACTCTTCTGTCTTTGAGCTGCTCCCACGCACGCAGACCGGAAGATCTCACTTGTCCTGGACTGGACAAGTACGTAGAGATCTTCGTGGGACCGTGGAGGGAGTCTCAATCGATCTTTTCTAGGATTCCTTATCACGCCACACATGGAGATCTTTCCATTGATAGATAAGAGGCCCCCTTGATAAAATTCTTAAGGGTTAGGTTACTTACCTGCTTCTACGTAAGAGGTTTACTTTGTACCGCCCGGAGGTCATATAGATCGGAATCCGGAGCGATAAGAACGAAAGGGTTGGTATGGCCACAGCTACGACTACTGGCGCTTCAAAAGGCTTAGATTCTAAGGGCGCTACTGAAAGCCTTTTTTTAGGTCGTGTAATAGGGGAGGTGTAAGCCTCGAAAGCCTTTTTCGGTAGGGCCGGACGGCTTTGTTTGCCCCAGCTTGGCGAATCGCATCCCCGCACAACGACATTGTTTGTGCGCCCCTTACCGTTCTCGCTCAGTCTTTCAACGGCTGGGAAGGCAGTCGTAGAAGCGAAGCCTATCGCCACGCCGACCATCAAATAGGAGAAGGGGCCCCTTCTCAAAGATTTGATGGAATGGCCCACCCCACCCAAGAGTGCTTATGTCATAGGGGAACTCGTGGCTGGAAACAATCCTTATGGTTTGTTTTGATATCCGGTAGGAATAATAAGGAATCAAAGTCCAGGTTGGTTGGTGAGCCTAGTGATAGGAGACTATCTAGCTTGGTTCGGAGAGCACTTGTTGGGTTAAAGATTTTTTTGTTGCTAAATGTTACGGCCTAAATGCTGAACTATTGACTCTACTTGTTCGGATTGGTGTTCACCCCAAAGTGTTCCCGGACCGCATGCATACATCCGTAAGTAACTTAGTGCAACATGGCAAATTTCATTGAGAGGAATCAGCAAAGAAAAGAAAAACGGGTCAACAACATCTTTATGTGTATTTGAGAGATTGTCCTCGGGCTGAGGAGTGTCCACATGAGTTCGTTGAGGTGTCTACACGGGCCTGTGGTCCTCTTTTATATTCTGTCGAGAGTTCGGGTTGCTCCACCTAAGTTAAGTAGAACGAATTGGAAATGAAAAGGGAGAGGAAATTTACTTCTTAAGGTCGCTTTCCTGACCCGGGCTTTCATTCAGCCTATCAGGAAGAGCTAACCACTAGTGATAGGGCAAAAATCGGGGGGAAGGACAAAGGAAAGAGCGATGTATACATTATTGTTTTTTCCATCTAGCTTTTCTACTACTATCCGAATAGAGCTGCTTTACACCCAGAACGATTGTTTTTTCGTTATAAGAGGAAGAAAGCATCAAATCCGAAGAATAGCGTAGTATAGATGTGGCCTTGGGAATGGGAATAAAATTGCATTTCCTTCTTCTCCTGGTTCTCATTGGCATAAGGCTCTAGTTCGACTAGCTTGAAGGTGGGCAATTTGGCTTAGCAGTAGGAATTCTCTTCAAAAGACAGAATAAGGCGAAAAAGAAGAAGAAAAGAAGAAGGCATTAATGCCAAACGGAGAATAATTTATATTTTTAGATGCTTTTCATAGCGTAGTCAAACTAAAGTAGCCAAGCAAGGGAATCACCTTCTGACCTTCTAAGATGGGAGGCTGGGGCTGTTATCTTCCTTACCCTTTTTCCTTTCTTTGGTTGGTGCTATCTTATAATATAATATAATAAGTAGTTGATCCCACGTGCTATCCTCAAGTCTTTTTAGTCTTCTTGGACCCGAGGGGGGGCAACTCAATAAGTATGGTCTCTATCGCCGAAAAAGGATAAATAGACTGAAATTGGTGGTATGGTATAGCTTTTAGGATTAGTGGATTAGTTAGAGGAGGTAGCTGTGAACTCTTCATTCTTCTCGAGGGGACTTAGCTTAGGGATTCACAGATTTCGAAGTTTTCCGCCCGAAACCAAGAAACAAAACAGAAGATGCAGAGGATACTATGAATTCAGAGTGAGCCTCTATCCTATGGTCTAGGAGTAGAGAAGAGAGCACCTTCACCCTTCACCCGACAAAGCACTTCTTTCCTGCTTGGCCAAGAAGTGTTAAACGGAACTTTCTTCAAAAATTTCTCTAAGGGTGGGTGGGGGACTACTGCTCTGCTGCTTTTACCTTTTTTCAACTACTGTGACGAAAGAAACTCAGCTTCTTGCAGGTCCCAATAAGCGGGTAACTAAAGTCTACTCGTCAAGTAAAGCCTCACTTTTTCAGCGAAGACCAGAACCGATTCAATCAATGCGACTTCGTCCCACCAGTAAAAAAGGAAGGAATATTCTGAGGCGGGCAAGGAAGGACAGGATATGTCGTAAGTGGAGAAAGAGAATCTTCTAATTCAGAAAAAGCCCCTTTAGCCCACTCTCTTTTTACATAGCCAACTAGTTGTGGTGTACTCTCCCTCGACGTCTTGACCCATCCATAGTCTGCTAATCTAATCCCAACGTCTTTGATCCTTACAAGCTTGGATAGGACTATATCTCTGTCTTTTGTTTGTTACACAACACTGAATTTTCTCTTCTTTCTATTCGTATTTCTTACTTATTTATTTAGGGTCTGGCCTTTTTCAACCTCTTCTTCAGGTGGAGTATATGAATACGAGCCTTGTTCAACTGTGCCCACGGACCCGTAAGCCCTCGAGGCAAGGCAAAAAGGAAGAGATAGAATACGACGGTTTTTCGGGCGTATAGATAATGACACGATCGTCTAGCCTTGGTCCTCTCATCATCTGATTCCCGAAGGGCGGAACTGAAGAACGCACTGTTTGGGACTGGGCACGACCCCTCTTCTTTCTTTAGACTATCCTTTTTTGTTTTATGGATATGGATTGAGTATTTTTTTGCGCTTGTTTTGTTAACTTTCTTCGTTTTGAATCAAGTGATGGAGTCTTTCGGAATAGAAATCAAATAGGCTCTTCCCCTTTCCTTTGAGATAGGAATGTTCTCTAGAAGCCTTAGGCCGATTAGTTAGACTGATCTTTTTGATATAGCTTTTTTGGTCTTGTTTAGCGATTGCGCATTGCCGTGCTGTCTTCAACAAAGATCTCTGCTCTTTTCCTTGATGCGGAGAAGATAGAGTTAGAGTTCACCCCTCCTCCCAATGGGCATAGGGGTTACGTCATGTACGAAACTTTCTTTATAGTATACCATTTCTGGCTCGTCTGCGCATACTATTGATTTACAGATTCAAACTATTGACAAATTAAAGAAGGAACAGTGCCGTCCGCGCTTACTCTACTAGAAGCCTCATCTTATAGTTCTAACTCTTCGTTCTTACTATTACCCGGGAACGGACTGGCCAAGACTTCAGCTTAAAAGCTTTGAACCTGAGCTATTTAGGGGAAATAGAAAGAAAAAGCCCCTCCTCCACTTCTCGGCTTCCTTCCTCGCCTACTCTTTGCCGCTGGGCGTAACGTAGAAGTTTTGCTTCAATTAGAATATCTGAGGCTTAGCGGGGCATGTCCTTCTGGCGTGGTGATGACTCTTGGAGGCCTCGGTCAATTCTCTCTCTAACCAAGGCGGATGGAGTAGAGTTGGTCATCGCTCCGGGTGAGCTTACGACGATCGGCACGCGGGACGCCCTTCGACCAGAGGTTGACGAAAGTCTTCATGATCGGGAAGGTAACTCGCTGGCTGCCGACTAATGAAACAAAACTATGGCGCCAGCTAAGCAAGCGGAGTGGCGAGCTGCCGCACTCCCCTCTGCCGCCTGGAACCCCTTAGGGCTAACTGACCACTAACTTAATCCCACCGGAGAACCCATGCATTCAATTAGAAAAAGCTTCCCGGTTTGGTACTCCAATCACTTCTCACTTCCAAAAGGAAAGAAGGAGTCGAAAGTGACTTGTTCTTTTATGAAATTAGAACGGAATTGCCGGCAAAGAGAACGAGTGAAGGAGTAGGGGAGAAGCCCTAACCGAGATAGGATCCACGGGGAAACCTTACTCTGCTGAGCTATTCGGATTTAGATGGATAGAGCTCGTACCGGGGAATTGAATCCCTGATTGCCCATCACTATACTAAGCCCCACATCCCAGTGCCTTACTAGGTGTGCCTTATCCTATTGCTACTGCTATTGCTGCTGCTACATCCCCCGCTACTGTAGTAATAAGGCAAGGTTCGGAGCGAGGAAAAGAAGGAAGTAGTCAATAAGGAAGGTAGTATAGGGCATAGGTAGCTTCCGGATTAGAACTAAAAGCACAAGACAGACGTAACATTTCGCGAAAGAAAGATCGGCGACACCGTTCACTTAGATTAGAGGCATAGTTGACGACCCGCGAGAGGACTTCTATTGAATTACAGATGTCCTAGAAAGCTTGGCACCGGTTGCATAGAACATAAACCTAATCTGGGCGGAAGACTGCCTGCGTGCTTGCTTAATACACTCTTTCATTCTGGGACTGCTATCCCTAAGGTCTGTCCTTGGCTCAGCAGTTTTTGGCTCGGATCCGCCTGATGTTGACATAGTCGGTCATATGAGCCAGCCCTCAATCATTTCATTAGATTTTCGATCGTCACGCTCCAAGAATTCTAAGCTACGGAAATAAAGAAGCTCATTATAGTGAAGCAGATTTCTCGTCTTCCTAAAGTTTCAGTCCTTATAGAGTTCTTTCCTATCAATCCTAAAGGGGAAGTACAAGGACGAATAACCAACTTTTTGGCTTGGTCAAATCAACAGGGAAGGAGAGAGGAAAAGGGCAAACTCCATATCCTTTTTCCCCTTAGTTGTTGGAGGCCTTTTGAGTAAGCAGATCCTTCCTCCCGTACCAAGTGCTACCCATCGACTCATTCGCTTGTGTCAAGCAGATAGTTTCGCAGCAAATGCGGAGAATATGTGGAGGAATAGGTTTCATATCCTATAGTAGAGTATACCGGCGGGGCCATAAGTTGTCAATCTTATATTGAATGTCCAAATCCCTTGTTCAAATAGCAGCTGCTTGGCCCTTTCCTGGCGGGGGTACTCTTGAATAAAGAACTGCTCTGAGCCTATCGGCTGTCCTAGAACTAGAATCCGCTTTTAGTATCGGGTTTTCAGGAATTGAATCATCAACTGTGGCACTGACTCTCGGGGTATAATGCCCTGAGAGAAAGGGAGCTGAATGCCTATGCGCTGCAAGTTTTTTAGAAGGAGGCGCCCTCCCCGTTGCCGCTCTTTCATCAGTAAGCGATGCTTGAGTAGCTGGCGCCATCTTGACCTTGGCTTTTTCAGCTTTGCTTCTGCGACGCGACAGTTTTAGGCAAAAATGGATTGCCGCCAGCGCTTCCACATCACATCAGTAAGATAAGGCAAGATATAATGTCCCGCTTTCTATTGAAACTTTTTTATATATCTTACTTATGTTTATGTATGCAGGCCAGGCCTTCTCGAGAAGCCGCTTAAGAAAAGAAAGCGGAGCTGTGGGTGGAAGGCAGGAAAAAAAAGCAGCATTGATTTAGATATCCCAAGAAACTGAAAAAGTCGGAGTTGAGAGGCCTTCCACATAAGAAAAAAGTGGGAAAAATCATTCTTCTTTTGCTTATCGAACTATCAAGTGGCTATATGTGAAATGCAATTTTACCGGTCGAAGCCGGATACTGGTCAATCCAAACTTTTTGAAAGCTTGCCGCGGGTATCCATCCTCCTAAAAATAAGAGAACGGGAAAGACCCCACGGGAATACGAACACTATATATTCACTTCCGTCCAGTTGGCCCTATGTTATGGGAGATAGATGTGCCTCACCTATCTAAAAAATTCCGCATCTCGAGTTTAGATGCACTTCGTCCATCGACCTTCGCTTCGTTCTATCGAGCTAGACCCCTCGCTCTATTCGCTTCCCTCCTTCCCTTAGATATTACTCCCTACTCTCTGCTTTTATGATGACCAGATCAAAAGCGCTAAAGAAATTTTTATCTTTTTCTTACTTGGTTCATGGGAATGGGTTAATTTACGATCGAGGGGTTTCCTTTCAAGTAGTGGTGCTTATTCATTCTCACGACGCTTATATGACCACTTTCGCATTGATACGTGAATAAGATGGTATACGACCGCTCGTAATGACTTTCCGATGTATAAGGGAAGAATCGAGTCTATCCGTGACCGAACGAGAATGGAATAGCGCAACTCATTCATTTTGAATCTATCTCATAAGCTGCATCCAAGCTTCGCAAGTCTTTTTCATTTATTACATCCAGTCCAGTGACCGATACCCGGACAAGAATGAGCTCCTAAACAATGAGAACCATGAATCTTTGAGATGCTGGTCCGCTTTAGATTTAATAGACTTTTTTTCTATTAGTATATCCTGTGTCATAAATTGGATAAAGTCGTCCTGATCCAGTCCCTACGGCAGGCAATTTTGTCACCTCCTTTTATTTATTTTTACTCTTTCTTTTTCTTTCGCCTCATGCTGCTTTTCCTCTCATAAGCTAATTTTAAAAACAAGAAATTACTTAATTGAAGAAGAGGGGATCCCGGCTGAACAAGGCCATTTTGTGCTGCCGGTACTAATCCACACAAACTCGATAGAAGAGAGAGGGGCGGCGTCTGATCAGATACATCAACAGCCCAAAGGCTAATGGGAGATATTCAAACAAAAAAGAAAAGGGCGGGGGACTTCCTACCGATACCTTGGTAGTGCTGTACTCTACTTAGTTCGGCCAATGGCGCTTTATTCATCTGCGATTCCAGCTGTGGCAAAGACTTTAAGAATAGAATCTGAGTTAGCCCGGTCAATTGAATCTTTCCAGTTCTGGTGATTTCGAACCGAGGCATATGAAGTCAGGGCTGTGGCTAGTAAGTAGTGGTTTTATGGGGGAATTTAATCACATAACTTTCATTCTCACTTTATATTACATATATAGAAAAGAGCCCTTCTCTCTTCGCTATGGTTTTCATTCTTCGATAAGTCTCCTTGGAAGCCTTTGGGGTTGGGGTATTTATTCCATTCCGACAGTTCGAACGTCTGGAGAAGGTGCGGCAGGAAAGGCAGCAGCTAAGCTAATAAATGAGGTGAGGTGCATGCTCAAGAATTCTATAAAGCCAGCAAGCAGGGTCGTAGAGGCGCTTTTTAGGTGTGTTAGGGATCGGACTTTACTCGACTTCGACTCTCCTCTCTCTCTTTCGGGGTGCTTTCAGCCAGCTTATAGACTTTCAATTTTGAAGATTAAAGAATAGCCTTAGAATGGTTTTCTACTGATCCCGATTCGTATGTGGATTTTGATGCCTCAGTGTTCGCTTTATTTATCAGTTGGATACGCCGGTTCAGAAGAAAGGGGAGCTTTTGTATATTCCTTTATTAATGAGAAAGTCATGGCGCCCATTCAATTCAGATAAACTACTGTTTTAGTAATTTACTAATAAGATAAATAGAATGTAGGATTTACTTTACTCCGCTCTCTATTCTATTTCATTTTTTGTTCGCCTTTACCTTAGTAATAATTAAGGCTTGTTTCCTTTTGACCGATAGACGTACCACTACTATAGAGTAGCTTTCAAACATGGCCTTACTCACTGCTTCAAAAGCAAAAGTGGGATATGACAGGCGTAGCGATATAAGACTTCTCTTTATGTTCCACTTGTTTTAATATCTCCTGCCGGTGTGAAAATGAACGAGAAAGGATGGAATTCAGTGTGGAAGACAAAGACTGCTACGGCAGTCGACACTTGAAAACGAAATGATTTACATCAAAGTGGATTTCCCCAAGTCGAAAGAAGATTAGCAAGTAAGGAGGCTCATACATCTGCTTCCTCGCTATCATAAAATAGGGAGTTCCCGAGCTCTCTCCTTCCCCAACCTACTGAACCGATGCCCTTTATTCAAGGGCTGTCAAATCTGCATCTAGGAATGCCCGGTTAAGGAGCTTTCGTTGTTACTTTTTCTTTCTTTTTTCATGCCATCTATTGATTGATTGCCTTGGCTCCATCTGAATAGTTCATTCTTCTTCCTTATTCCCATCATATTTTCTTATTAAGTAGAAGTAGCTACTGTACTAATAGTAATGAAAGCATTTCCTTATCACCTGCTTTAAGGTCACGTGTCGAAAGGATATGCCCCGATTGCCCTATTCTCTTTCACCTTGACCAAAAATAGTGATTTGTACTTTACCAGTAAAGAGGGAATTTAGTGACTTTTCTAACTGGTTTGATGGAATTAACAATTCTCTTAACTTTCTTTCACAGAAGGGAATGAAAGGCTATAGACGAGCTGTTGTGTAGATTGGATCGATGATATTACCTACGTAATTACCATCTTCTCCCCCACTACCGGGTTGTAAAATAGATGTCCTTGGTCACACATTCTTAGTTTTCTCGTTTTCATGGAGGAAAAGTGGTTCTTCCTTACTAGTACCTTGCTCCCCCCGCCACTTAGTCTTCCAGAACTAGTCCTGAAAGACTAAACCCACTTACCACTTATACTTATCTTGAGTAAAATAAAGGAGCAGCATTTTGTGAAAGCTTCAGCCAGTTTGAATTCACATTACGACTTGGGACATAGAAGCATTCCTTTATTCCCCCTATTACTATCACCCACAGACAGACCGGTTCACACCGGATGAAAGCACTTGTAAAGTGGCATTCGCCCAAAGAAAGGTAGGAGATTGAACAATTGTAAAACCTGGATCTGCTGGAGGAGGCTATCAATGCAGAAAAAGCCCAGCTCCTAAAACAACAGGCTCAGCTTGATAATATGGAATAGTATAACCAGCAATTGAAATGGAACCTGGAGCCCCTCTCTTGCCTGAAAACTTAGCTTCTCTATGATTACGTCCGCAAGCGCTCGCTTGAACAGGTAGACCGGGGAAACTACATATGATCTCCCGCGGCATGCGTGAATGTGGTACGTCATTGCCTATGACTTTGGGTGCCTTCCGCTTGCCATCTCCCCGATGGAATAGATAGCTCCTGCAATGCTCGCTTCATTTCAATTTACATAGTTAATTTCTTGCGTATCCACCCTGAAAGCGAGAGCTCGAGGCGGTGGGAAAGGAGAATCGATGCTCTGTCCCAACTAACAAGAGTAGGAAGATTCCAGCTTTGAATCTTGTGCTTGATGGTGATCATTTCTGCCACGTCAAAAAAGTCTTTTTTTTTTGTTTTCTAGAATGCTTTAAGCGGTATTAAAACAACGACAATCATGGTACCCAAGATGGTGGTCAGAGGTGGAGCCAATTAGCCGCTTTCCTTGTTGCCATGTACCTGGTATCCAGGGATGGGACCTTCCGCCCAATTCTTTGTACGGGAGTCGTCATCATTGATGGTCTTTATTGAGGAATGGTTCCCCAGGCGGTTCATCAATCCTCCTTCAAGCTAGTCGAACTACCTCCTTACTTTAGGAAAGGCCGACTAAGACTAAGCTACCAAACCATAACATAGGCTGAAGGAGTCCGACAAGAACTTTTTCTATAGTATAGCACCTTCTCTCGGGGCATGAGCTGCTTTTCTAGCTAACTGCATTCGGCAATGTGGTTATTCTATTCAATTCAATAGCAATGCTGCCGACTCCTCTCTCCCATGTTTTAGAATCCTAATCGGGGAAGTCTGCTTTGCGAGAGTGCAGCAACGGAGCGCTAGTCCTTAGCATGAATCTTTCTATGAACTATGCCCAAAGCATTCAAAGAGTAAGGCGTGGGATGGGACTACTTGTTCGTTCGACTGCTTTTTCGTTCTCAGATCCAGTCTTTTCTGCTGTTAAAAGAAATGCTTACCCTGAGCTTGAGCTGGCTGTGGGATCTAGTAGCCTAGCCCCTCCGACAACAGACGAGAGAGCTGCGGTTACTGACTCGATCTCTATCGCCACTGCTGGATTCAAGGAGAATTTCCTAAGAGTAATCTTCCTCTGTAAAAAATTTATCCTTATAAAATAAAGGTTTCGTCTCGGCCTCGCCCTAACGAGTGAACTTCCTCACCCGAATGAACTACTTTACCTTGCCTTTGGATTTTTTACTGGGAGTTTCCGGTTATTGAAGGATTCTTCTCCGCGGGGGACTTCTCCTCAATTTCTGCCTATCCCAAGTCTTGCCAAAGCCCAGGTTCGTAGACCTGCCATGCCAATCCCACCTCCTATTTCCTCTGTCTTCTCTTCAAAGCTAGCCGAGTCGTTCCCCAGAGCGGATTCGGTGTCAAAGAGAGAGAGACAAAAGACTTTTGACTTAGAAAGACTAGTTGCGCTTCTTCCTCTCCAACAGGTTCCATTCCTTTCTCTTGCTTCAGCCTCACCCTTCAGTGGTCGTGAATTACATCAAACAAACCATTAGTAGGCCAGTTAGAGCACTGCTTCAACAAGCGTAAAATACTCTATTTCAGATTTCTTCTTAAGTGCGATCACCTTGTTCTTGGGAGCGGCTCAGACATCACACATTGGTCTCCTATTGGGCGCTTTGGGATTGAACCCTAGCTTTGCACTTAACTTCTCCGCGCTGGGGCGGTTACCGATAGCATCAACTTTTGAACAGAATCCCACACCTGTCTTTGGTGATTTAGAAGGTCTTTCCTTCTTCATTCCATCCAGAAAAGGTCAAATAGGAAGGAGTAGATATATAAGATAAGCACCGCTTTGTGCTTGCTGAAAAGTATTATAAGTAACGTGAAGAGCCCGGGCTTTTTCCCTTTCTCATGCCCCCGTGATGATTTTGAGAATGTTTCTATTTATTTTGTATCGAAACCCTCTTCCTGAACCAAGAGTTCCGCTTGAAACTAGAGGCCTGCCATCCGACCATATGGGCACCGCTTCGATTCCCAGAAGATTCTTCTGATACAAATGAGACGCCCCCCACTATGTAAGTAAGGAAAGGGGCTCTTACATCTCAACTCCTTCATCGAGTTGCACTCCATTAGAAATAAGTACTCCAAAAAGTTCGACGGAAGTCACATCGTCTACACAAACGTAGTACTCGTGGAAACTTCCGCCCTAGCCGTCGCCAGATCCGGAAGAAGTTGTCGCCGCCATTGCCTATCCTTTCCTTTCCCGAAAAGATATTTTCACACTTATCTTCTTTCATTCAAGACAAGACGGATTCTACCCGGATCGATGACCAGCTCGACTTTATCGACATCAACAAGGCCCGTCATGTGGGAGGGGTCGAGGCATGCCTTAAAGTGGAATAGTTTGCATCGTCGGTAAGAGCGATTTGACATAAAGATCTCCTCCTCAAGCATTCCATTTTTTATTTTGAAAACGAGCTTCCTGAGCGACATATTTGATTTTGAAAGAAAAAAGGGAACCAACGCCGCTAGGCAAGGCTACGCTGGGCGTGGGAAACGATCTCTCAAATAAGCGAGTCAAAAGCATGTGTGTTAAGTTAATATTCCTATTAATTAGAACACGGGACACTAAGAAGGGCCCCTTTTCTCTCGGACTTTCTCTCTTTAACTGGAAGGTCTCTCGGCATGCCATGCCTCCTTCCTTTACTTTTTGATTCCACTGTGGAATAGAGTTTGGGCTACTTACTGGTGCAGGAACAATACCAATGAAATGGGGTGCCACTACGTGTGTATAGAGAAATATCCATTTTATTCTAAAAGCTAGATTGACCGGTCGATACATCCCACTTTTTTTTTTGGGGGCTATCCTTCCACTTCTCTTTAAGAGCATGCCCCGGGACAAAAACAATCTATGTATTTGTGACCACTACAGAATCTTTCGTTCCTATGGTCTCTCGATCGCTTCAAAGCCGTTCCCGGCTGATTGATACGCTTCGCTTTTTTAAAGGAAATGCCCTTGGAAGTGCCCCATGCTAGTAATGAACCTGGTAATAGAAATATGCTCAAGCAACCCCGGTAGCTAAGGCTTCCTATTCCTAGCCGCTACTAAGATGCGTTTTTAAGGACTTACAGAATGACAATTCTAGGACTCGGTGAAGACCACGGACAAATCTCTCTTCTTATAGGAAAGTCCGCTCAGTGGTAGCACCATATAACCAAGGTAGGAATACTGGGGATTTTACCCTCAGAAATGATAGGTCGACTGCATGAATGAGTCGACATGGCAAGCATAACTCTTAAGCTTAGTAAAGAACCTTTGGTACGTGGCCCTCTCAGGTTCGTTTCATAGGAGGTGTAAGGCAGAAGGAAGAGTACTCTCTGGGCAGGTCCACGAGGAATTTTTCGGGCATTTTATGAAGCTAGGAAAAGATATAAGGGGGCCGGGATAGCATTTAGGAAGGAAAATGGCACAAGAATAGCGTAGTCAAGTAGCCAAGCAAGGGAATCCACTTCTTAAGGATGCCGAGAAGAAGCTCTTGTCGCAATTGAATCAGAATTGGCTGCAAGAGGGGGGCTAGGGGGACGGTGGATGCTGAGAATGCAAGCTGTGACTGAACTGATACAAGTAGTAAGTAAGTAGTTTAATACACTGGTGGCAAGTGAAGTCCGAAGTGACTAGCTGAACGCTAGTTTCTTGCTCAAATTGACAGACATCCACACTGACCCTGAACTGAGCTTAGCTCAATGGCTTGCGCAGCCAAAGCAGCTTTAGAACGCCCGCCCAGGCCCAGTCCCTTAGCCAATAAATATATATCTTTCTGCTAATAAGTGACGTCGCCTCGCCTCTTTTCATACTTTATTTTCACATATGCTGATCGTGTGCTTTCTGGCAATCAAAGGAAAAAGGTCCAATTTATCTTCCAGTAAAATTCTTCCTCCCAAGTGCGTCTCGGGTAACTTGCTTAAGAAAAATCGATTTTTCCGGTGATGCCTCTTTTATCCCCATTTAGGGATCTAGCCTAGCCACAAAAAGGTATGAAATCCTTCATTTCAGATGCCTAAGAGTTGAGTCATACTAACTTGACTTAGCTCGGAGAGGGTGACTGAGCCTACCTTTCCATAGTAAAGGGAAATCCGAGTCGATAGTACTTAGGTACTGGTCTTCATACCCTACTTAGATAATACAGGACCAACTGTAGTCAAAGCAAATGCTACTGATTAAAGAAAATAGTTTTTCTTCTTTTTTAGCTCAGGATTTTTGCAGAAAGTGACATTGTATAAAATAACTGTTGCACTCTGTGGCGGGATGCCCCCTTCTCGTAATAAGTAATATTAAATGAGTCGCACCTAAGGAAAAGGGAATAGGCAGCTGTAGTTAGGCTTACTAGCCCCCAAACCCCATTTAGTTTAGCAAGCGCAATCCAGAGTCTCCTGGTGGTATAATCGGATCCCTTTTCTTAGAATACGCACCTCCCTCCACTACAGGTCTGCTTTTAACTGGTATTCTCCTCACTCTCACTGGAATATTTATATGTATATGTCCCAATAATACGCTAAGAAAGTCTAAACTACGTAGGCCCGGTTACAGGAAAGTTTTCGCCTTGCCTTTACCCTTTTTGTTATAGGCGCTCTGGCGACTTTATTTTCATTTTCTGAATGGTAAAAGTGTTTTTAGGGCCTTCTCCTCCTCTAGACCGTCCAATTCAACTAACATAGCTTCAGTAAACTCGGGTGGGTCAATTGATGTTGGAAGGCCACCCTTATTGATGGCACAGGCACAACTCCATACAGGTTGACCTACGACCATGATCTTTAGTCCTATAGTTCTAGTAGCTAGGGAGGGGTACTTTTCAATGACTTTGGAATAAGCTAATAAGATCGATCGGACTTTGCCGGGTGGAAAGGAATACGCGGATTAGGCTATTAAGGATCGGTCGTCCCTTGAATAATTCCTCTTAAAATAAAAACTTAGATGCAGAGAATCTGCTGTTCTGTTTGAAAGAATCTGCTTCCTTCAGTGCCACCTCCCACTTTTTGCGCACTACCTATAGCGGTGGAAGTTCGCTCATCAAAGAGCGCTATTCAGCCTTGTCAGGTGAAAAAGAAAATTCGAAACCCGAGATCCGGCATAAGCACTCACGAAAGCTTTAATCATTTTTGCAGACTTGCACCTTTAAAAATCATTAATTGAATAGTAGATCCAATTCCGGCATCATGTAAACCTAAGATCCCAAGTACTGACTACCGGAGAAAACAAACCTCTTTGCAAAAGAGACACCATAGGGAGGAAGGGAACCCCATTGAGAGAAAATCTATCAGTTACTTAGCATGACACAGCTACCTAGGCCGAAATGTGTATGTGTACAGGAATGGGTGCGGGAGCTACCTCCTGGTGCTTTGCCGTAAGCCCTTCATCCATCTCAATATATGGAAATTCTACGCGCAAAGGCGAAGGTCCAATGTCCGAAAAACACTTCGGGCCGGATTGTGACCTACTGAGAAAGGGGAGAACCGGCCGCTTCGGATGAATTCATTTTTCTTTTTGGTATACCAGTGAGACATCTGTTCCGATGGCCTCCGGTCAGTGTCAAGCCGGTTTCCCGAAGCCTTTTTTTTTTTAAATCCTTAGTTTAGTAGAACATCTGGCCTTCCATTTATCAAGAAACAGCCAAGGAAAGGCATTGGATTGCTTTTGCCTTTGACCCCTTCCCGCTACTCTATCTAATGCTTACGGTTCTTTCTCTCATCCAGAACAGAAGACTAGTCTGATAGCGGAGTGAAGCTTACCTTTTGAAGAGACTTCCTGCAACCGGTTCTAAAGGACCAGGATCTTTTCTATTCTACGATCGGATCTTCCGGGTATTCCCCCCACTATGTCTATCAATTTTTTGAATAACTTAAGATGCACCTTCAGGCCTTTTCAACTAAAGAAAAGGGGGATCAGAATTAAGAGAAGTAAAAGGAGAGCCACACCCGGGCTATGAGCTATTTCGTCCTTTTATTGCCGAAAAGGTTGAGTTCGCTAGCCGTTCAATCCGATCTTCCCTTCGCATGGCAGAAGAGCGCGGCTTCTTTTTCGACAGCAGGCTGAGAGTAGATCAGGCTGTCTAAAGTTAGCGAACTGTGGGAGTAGATCAGATTGTCTTTAAGTCAAAAAGATTCGGCTCCTTAGGCTGATGAGAGAGATTGGAACAGCATCAAATCCTGATCTTCCCTCTTTCTTTTTCATCAATCGAATCGCTCAACTTTCCTGGTACCTGTAGTGGTAGGTCCGATCTTCTTTTTATTGGACTGAGATTCTTTTCTGTCTTCTTTACCACTCTCTCTTTCTTCTATTTCTGTCTATTGGTCGGTCTCGCGTGATACCAATCCATGGGTCCAAAAAGGAGACATCGGCCGGATTCAATGAAAGAAGTCTTGTCTACGGAAGAAGCTTCCCCGACAAATGACACAGGAATGAATCCCGGGGCTGATGCCTTTTCGAGTTCTACTCATTCAATTAAAGAATGTCAAGTACCTATTATCTTTCACCTTTCTTGGCATTCTATTTTTTCTTCTATCAAACTTTTCCCTATGAGAACTCGCTTGCTATCTAAAGGCTGCGATAACTTGACTTATCAAACGTCTCTTTTCGAATTGAGGATAGTCGACCCGTGCATCCTTTAAGCTAACGTGTGAAGAAAGAAAGCTAATGCGGATTCTTTTTCAGCATCTGATGAGGCTAAAGAAGTGGTCTCGTCTAGGCCCGATGACTTATTGATATCATCTTACCTCAGTGACAGGAGTGATACCAGATAAAGATTCTGGTAAATAAATATCTTTACCCTCATCATCCGTAGAAGCTGAAGACAAAGAGAATCTTGAAAGTGAGGGAAAAGCCGATAAAGGTTTCATTCGAATTCCCTTCTGTCCGCTACCTTGACGTGGTAAATTCACCTATTGGGTTTACTTTCTTTCGATCTTATCTTTCCTTTCTTGTGACCTAAGCACCAAGCGAGTGGAATACCTGGAGCGAGCAAAAGAGGAGCGGAATTGGATAAGGTTGAGGCTGACAATTCTCAATATCTTATAGAAAGAAAAATCTCAAGAGTTTGAAAAGTCTCCTCAAGGTGGACATGAGGGATAAAGGAGGATCAGTAACTAGAAAGAAGCCGCCTCTGGCCTATGACAGCAGGTTGGAACAGAGCTTGGAGCCTTACAACGGGAGTTCAATTGGCTAAGCTTTCTATACTATAGTGCCCCATGCTACCTATGATAGTGCTAAAATCCCCTTCCCAATGAAAAGCTAGCCTATGCTTACTTAGTACTGGCTACAGGCTTTTCATTTCGCTTTAAGAACAGCTCCTACGCTTTTCGAGTCTATTTCCTCAATGCCTCAGTCTGGCACCGCTGCCAAATCCTCTAGCTTTTCGGCTACGGGTGCAAGGGGTATGGACTGATCCCTTGTTGCACCGCTAGCTCTTCGAATCCCTGATGGAGACAGAAAGACGAACCCCCACGCCAACTCCATATCGAAAAAAGGCTTCTTCTTCTCCTTTAGCAGTGGATGGCTTGCTTGCTAATAAGTAAAATACCCGGCTATCTCTGACCCTTCTTTCTTGGTTCTTTTCTAATATGTGACCAGAGAAATGGAGATAGGAGAGTCTCGATCATGTGAGATAATTGGGTATGGAAAACTGACTCACATCCGAAAGATTAATGCCGGTGCTCGGTCAGTCAGGAAGGAAGAAAATGGTACCATCGATCATCCCATTCCCTTGTTTGGTTCTTCCAGTAGCGTGTGCCTGAAAATCATATAATAAATAAGCTCGTGTGGTGCATTCACCAGAGGCAGCCCGGGTAAGGTTCACTCATCATCGATTGACCAGTTCGTATACTATGCTATTTCTGACATTGGGACAAAGACAATTTGAATTACACCCTACAAGGAGCTGGTCCAAGCCTTCCTTTCGTGCTCGTTTTCCTTTGCCGGGGGTACTCTACTGAATCTAGCATCTCGTTAGTCGCTTGAAAGCAGCTCTCCATCAAACAATAGAATTGGGCTTTGCTATGCCAAGAGGAGTTCGAGCGTAGAAAGAGCGGTGGTGCAGTATGAGTCCGGTACATATACATATTGTATTGGCCCACAGAAAACAAATCGTACGAAGGGACAGAGGAGCAACCGGTGTTATACGTTCAAAATGGAACAAGGGAACTAAGATCGGTGTAAAGCAATTGTAGCAGCTCCTGTATCGGTATCGGTAGCATTCTCAGCTGATTCAATAACCGGAGATGACAATAGCAATGGCTGTAACAGAACTCTCGATGACAGGAAAAATGCCCCCCATAAAGGTATCACTCTTTAGGGAAAATCCCAGCTTTCCACCCCTTGTTCTTTTATTCGTTAAGGAAAAGAACCCCTTGGTGGCATCCTGCTCCTAGTGGACTGTATTGAGTGCTACTCACTGGCTAGGACCACTGCTTGGTGAATTTCCTTTCTTACTTACGAGTGCCATAAGGCTCCTGCTCAAGCTACTCAGCTAATTCGAAAGCGGAAAGGGAGAGAGCGACGAAAGCCATCAAATTGGTCAATTCTTCTTACTACACCGACGAGATAGCCCTCACCCCCGCATATGATGACCTAGGTACCGAGCTTTCCTAAGCATCCCCGGGTTTAAAAGCCAATTTCGGACAAGAGGAGCAAGTCCGGTTACCGCCCCTTCAGACGGTTACTCAAGGGAGTCCTACCTAAGCGCCTTAGAGCTGGGTCAAGGGGATTTAATTAGTTCAGGATCGGGACTTAGTTCACAGGAGGGAGAGGAGATTCAAAATAAAGGAGCAGGGCTTCCTTCGATACGTTTAGCAGGACAAGGAAGGCATTTGAATGAAGCACAAGCATCCCTAGGGCACCTAGTTTAGAAGCAACTTTAGACTAAGGAGCTTAGTCATTTTCGCTAGAAAGAAGAAGCACTCCAACTATTGTATGGGCTGGCTCTTTATACTAATAAATACGTGAGATTAAAAAAGGACTACAACCGATTACCTCACCCGGCTAGATCGCTATGGATTAGATTAGGAATAAATTAAGGCTGGCGGAAAACTCACAAGAGAAGGAATGGGACTATTCATACTGCTGGAACTAAAGGGACTTAGCCTTAGACTGGGACAATCCCAATAGGATAAATCAAACTATTAGGACTTTTACTTATACTTCCACGTATACTGGGGCTATCTATTCCAACTGGATGGGGGACTGCTACTGGTAGGAAGGATAAAGGGGAAAGGAAACACAAAGGGACTCTCCGTGTTAAAACAAAAAAAAAAGACTTTTCAATTTTCAAGGAGGAGGGGTAGTTAGTTATTTCGGCATCGCGAAAAGCCCCAAAAAGCCATATCGCGCGCTTCGGCCCGAAAGAATTGGTATTCTTAAGAAAGCTCATCGTACCTGCCATGCCAGTACGGTATGGATAAAGTCCACCTCACTTAGAATATTTGTCAGGAGATGGGGATCATCCGGCGATTGCATTTATAAAGTGGGTTCAGTAGAGCTCTGCTTGTCATCAATTCTTACTACTTCCACCTGGACCTTCAAGTCAGCAAAGCCTAGCTCGAAGTTGATCTCAATAAAATGTCAGGTCAGTCACATGACTCATCCTGTTAGTCGAGCATAGCTAACGCTACCATGACGCTACGCTGCGCCTGCACTGACGTGACTTGCAAACAAGGCTGACGCTATATAGCCATATACGCAAGGCTCGGGACCACCTACCTTCGCTTCGCTTCAGAGTCTTAGGCGCAGCTCTTCTAGTCAGAGAAGAGTCTAGTTGCGAACCTGTGCACTCCTATCCTATTAAAGCTTCTATCACGAATGGGAATCGTGTGATTCTTTCTATCCTCGTACTTTCTCGCTCTTATGGAGTTGTATTCCCTAGGTTATGCAGTTATCTTCCCTGTCCTTCAGTACTCCTAAGAGAGATGACTCTTACTTACTTGTCTTCGTTGAAGCTCGAAAGCAAAATAAAATCAATTTAATTCTGACCATGCACCTCCACACTTGTCCTTGTCCGATTCATGTCCAAAAACTTCTTGACTTTCTTACTTCAGCTCTTTTTGAGACTCCGTTCCTAGTCCTAGTGGACAGCTTGAAAGCGGATTTCTATCAGAGAAGAGATAGGAATGACTACTTCCAATAATACATATGAAAGTCGACAGGAAAGACCAAAGGAGACTGTTGCTTGGAATGAGACTGGCTAGAATGGATAGCGTTGGTTGACCTCCACTGACAAAGAAAAAGAATTCATGGATGAGGCCCACTCTTCCATCTCATGAAATAACAACTGGAATAGCGGAAATCGGGTACAAAAAGACGGGCAAGCGTTCTAATTCATAAAACTGTCTGCACTTAAGAAACCGTGGACAGACTACCACCGAACTGGACTTCCACTGGCTAGAAGAGATGGATTGCGGAAAGCTTCCACGCTGCCTAACTCGCTTGCTTGGCTTACTCGCTGGATGGGGGACTAAGACACTGGGAAAAAATAGGACTAGAGAAAGGAGCTGGCAGGCTATAACAGACGCTGGGGAGCGGAGCAGGGCTTACCTTACAGCGAGAAGGACTAGATTTTCTTTTACTTCCAATAGGATATGAAAAATATAGAAATGAAATATCCTAGGGTAAAAGTCTATATCATTTTTTGAGTTACGATAGTACTTCCCACTATAATAATATTGAAAGTTTCAATCTATTAAATAGAAAGACGACGAACTTATAATATAGAATCCCTGGGTCCTTCCATTATGAATTTCTAGCTTTTTGAACAAAGTTACTGGTTTATCCCTTATTGTTCGTTCTAACCAATTTCCATTCCTAGACGTCCTCGTTACCATTTTGCCTTTTCTCCGGAAAATAGAATGCGATTTCTTTCCGAAATGAAAAAGTGCAAGTTAGCCCAACACCCGTCTTTTTAATCTGCTCTAGCTCTCGAGCAGCCTCTCTCAGCTATGGTTCCGCATAAAGAAAAGCTCCCCAGCTCATAGGTTACTCCGAATTTTAGCTTCCTAGCTTCTACAATAAGGGGTAGTTAAAAGAAGAAAAGAGAATCTTCAGTCCGGGGGATTGCTTCGTATGAGTGAACTCATCCTTACATACTCACTACTCTTACGG